ATTTGAACCAATGACTCCCGCCGTATGAAAGCAATACTCTAACCACTGGGTTAAGTAGGTTATTTATCATCACAAAGAAAAAAAATAGAACCCATTACATGGGAGATTATAGAAGGAATATGTCTTCTAAGCAATACTAATCCTTGGGGGGTTATGGAATACCCATCTTGACAACAAATTCTCTAGATGTTAAGATATCTATGAGCAAGGGCTATAGCTCAGTTAGGTAGAGCACCTCGTTTACACGCGCGCCAATGCTTTTTCAGGGAAGTCCATCATGCAATCAACAGAATTGATCTTATTGAGAAATCGATGTCTTACTCTATGGATTCGAGGAAACAAGAGAACAATAGCCTGACAAGTATTTTGTTCCGATTCAGGTGCCAAATAGAACCCATCATTGATTTGATAATTGATAAGGTAAATACCGGTTCATTCAATGCTAGGCATAATGAGATGAGTATAAGGACCTCAAAATAACCTCTTTTCGTCCTATGAACTTTAAGGTGTATGAAGTATCATATTTGACTCTTGGAGCGGAGCGATAGAGACTCCATTTAACTTAGGTTGATCTAGGCCGGGGGCATACCTACGTCAAGGTACCCCTTCTTTGAAACACTTTGGTATTGCTCCTGGATCAGAATACAAATAATGAATCAGAGCACATGGAGCCATCTCGTTATCTTCCTGTCAAGAAAAAATATGGTGGACTAGCTGATCTTTATATCAGTTAATGAAAGAGCCCAATGCAAAAAAAAATGCATGTTGGGTCTTTGAAACAGTTCAAATCATTTCGACAATAATCAGTTTGATCTGTTTTACCGAGAAGGTCTACGGTTCGAGTCCGTATAGCCCTATACATTTTTGTATAGTTTTCATTTCCTAATTAGTGCTTGTAGCTGGCCTGGCCGGTTGATTGGCCCATAGAAATGGAATCATTCTCACATGCTTACGGAAATCGATCCGTCGGGCATGAAAATGAAAACAAGAATTTATTCCAATGGATCCAATCGGATCGGTGTTTTCAAATCTCGTAGAAACAAACTCATTCTTCTTCATTAATCTTCGTGTGTGAATGACATACGCCTTTTCCTCTTTTCTTGTCCATGATCTAAGATTTAGTGATACACCTTTGCTTTGGTATACCCAAGTCAATTTATGAAGTCAAAATCATAACATGAGTCTGGCTAAAAACTCCAACCTGACCCAACCAAATCAAATCGAATACTAAGTCACATGGATCTAGTACCTATTCTTGTTCTTGTATTTGTGGAAAAGGTGGAGTTTCCAAAATGAAGCTCTTTGGTAAGTTTCATTGGAAACATTGTAAAATAGGCTTTTCTTCGTATAACCACAAAAAAAAAACAAATAGGCATTTTTCTGTTTCTGTACAATACAGATTTTTTTTTGTATTCCAATCTACTCCAATCCAATTGCTCATCATTCCATTCCAATTCTACCGATCAGACTTTATGCAAGAAGATTAGGAGCCATTTGAACTTGGATTGGATGAGTTACGAATCCCCCAACTCATCGCTTTTTGGTGGAACAACAACCCCAATTCATTGTTTCGGAGATAAGAAAATTGGTCCTAAATGTATCAATGTTTGCGCCCTCTTCCATTTTTATGAGTTGGTTTGGGGATTTGGTCGTCTGCCGAATCGAATCGTTCGACAACACGTGATTCCATTCCATTAGACGTATCTTCTGTAGATCATTTACGATTCCGCCGATTATACCACTGCACTATGCCCCATTATGCAGGTTTGCTTCAAAAGAAACAACCTTTTTATTGTCACGAAGCCTAACCCGTTGGTTGGTCTTACTAGATGTTATTACATTAACAAGCATTTCGAGTCATTCCAAATCACGATCTTTAGTCCTGGAAATGGGTCCGAAATGGAATGCTCTTTCAAGACTTCTAACTCGAATTCAATTAAATAACCCGATTGTTTCTGGGGGTAAGTAAGGTCGGGGTAGTACAGGTCCAAAGTTTCTAATTTGGGTATAGGAACCCTTAGTATATAACAACTCATGGGTTCCTCACAATTCAACGGATTGAATAAAATCAATTAAGTATAAATCTGGGACAAGGAGAGAGAATGGAATTGGTCGATGCATTCTGTTTCTGTATCCGTATCGAATCAATAGAAACAATGACCCTCTATCCAGCAGATCTAAATCAAAAGAATACACCAACGTCAACCGAGTAGCATATACCATAATGAGATAGAAATCTCTAGATATTCTACTACATCTGACTACTGACTATATTCTAAATCACTAAGAAAAAAAAAAGATTCAATTAAATATATTAAACATAAATGTTATGTGAAAATGGAAATATTAAATTAATATAATCAAAGAAGGGGTCTGGCTCATTTTTTCTCTTTTTTTTTTATTCATTTTATTTATGAATATGAATAATATGAATCTTCAATATTTCAATTCAAATTATTGAAAATATTCTTTAATTCGTTTTTTATAGAGAATCCGAGAC